TCCCCTTCTAAGTTCATAGCTTTCGCGGTAGCTTCGTCGATGTTACCTACCAAATAAAAGGCCTGCTCGGGAAGACTGTCTAATTCCCCAGAAAGGATCAATCGAAACCCCCTAATTGTTTCGGCGAGACCAACATATTTCCCTGGAGAACCAGTAAAGACTTCTGCCACGAAGAAGGGTTGTGATAAGAAGCGTTCAATTTTTCGTGCTCTTGCTACAGTTAAACGATCTTCTTCGGATAATTCGTCCAACCCCAGGATAGCTATAATGTCCTGAAGTTCTTTGTAACGTTGTAAAGTTTCCTTAACTCTTTGAGCAGTTTCATAATGTTCCTCGCCAACGATCCGAGGTTGTAACATAGTTGACGTTGAATCTAAAGGATCGACTGCTGGATAAATACCTTTGGCAGCTAATCCTCTTGATAGTACGGTAGTAGCATCTAAATGTGCAAATGTCGTGGCAGGAGCAGGGTCGGTCAAATCATCTGCAGGTACATAAACTGCTTGGATCGAAGTTATAGACCCTTCTTTGGTGGAAGTAATTCTTTCTTGTAAAGAACCCATTTCGGTACTAAGGGTAGGTTGATAACCCACTGCAGAAGGCATTCTCCCTAATAAGGCAGATACTTCTGATCCCGCTTGAACGAAACGAAAGATATTGTCGATGAATAAAAGCACATCTTGTTCATTAATATCCCGGAAATATTCTGCCATGGTTAGTGCAGTCAAACCTACTCTCATACGAGCTCCTGGTGGTTCATTCATTTGACCATAGACTAGAGCGACTTTTGATTCTGCAATATTTTTTTCATTAATTACCCCAGATTCTTTCATTTCCATGTAGAGATCATTTCCTTCACGAGTACGTTCACCTACTCCACCAAATACGGATACGCCTCCATGAGCTTTGGCAATGTTGTTGATCAATTCCATGATAAGTACTGTTTTACCCACGCCGGCTCCCCCAAATAGTCCAATTTTTCCTCCACGGCGATACGGAGCTAAAAGATCCACCACTTTAATCCCTGTTTCAAAGATTGATAATTTCGTATCTAACTGTATAAAAGCAGGCGCAGATCTATGAATAGGCGATGTCGTACGAGTATCTACAGGACCTAAATTATCAACGGGCTCTCCAAGAACATTGAAAATTCGTCCGAGAGTAGCTCCGCCGACTGGAACACTTAGAGCAGCTCCTGTATCAATCACTTCCATTCCTCTCGTCAGACCGTCTGTAGCACTCATAGCTACAGCTCTAACTCGATTATTTCCTAATAATTGTTGTACCTCACAAGTCACATTAATTTGCTGACCGGCAGTATCTCGACCTATAACTACCAAAGCGTTATAAATATTAGGCATCTTGCCCCGGGGGAAAACAACATCCAGTACTGGGCCAATAATTTGAGTGATACGTCCTAGGTTTTTTTCTTCCAGTGTGGAAACCGTAGAACCAGAAGGATTCGGATTGATTTTCATAATATAATAAAGTAAAATATGTCGAAATTCTTTTGATTGAGAGACTATGGTACATAGTACCAAATTGAAAATAAATTTCTGGTACTGGCAGCAGCTTGATTAATTAATTCAATACGAACTAAATGGGAAATACGAACTAAATGGGAAATACGAACTAAATGGGAATTAGTACTCGATTTAGTTGGTACCACCCAACCGAATAAAATTCAATCGTTTACTCATTAAATTTTAATGAGTAAATTTTCAAGTTCAATCTATTCTTTTTTCAAAAGATCAAGTAGACGAATAAGAATTGTGAGTAAGTGAAGTGTGTTTCATTTCTCTATCATTATATTATACAACATCTATACTTGATTAGATTAAATCTATGAAATTCAAACTCGTGATTCATTATTACGATCTCATTGATTGTTGTTCCTTATTTTCTTTTCTATATATCTAACTATATATAGATATATAGTTTAGTTAGTGTCTATTTTTGTTTTATTCCCCTTCTCTTTCATGGATGAATTATCCCTATTTTCACATCTAGGATTTACATATACAACACATATCACTGTCAAGGGGGAATTTTTCTTAGTATTTTTTTTTAGATTCGAAATGGAAAGTGCCCAAATTCAATTATAAACTTGAAAAACAAAGATTGGGTTGCGCCATATATATCAAAGAGTATACAATAATGATGTATTTGGTGAGTCAAATGCATGGTCTAATAAGAAACTTAATTCATTGATAATATTAGTTGAATATTTTTTTGAAAGATTTTTGTCAAAGTTTTCATTCACGCCTAATCTATATCGAGTAGACCTTGTTGTTGTAAGAATTCTTAATTCATGAGTTGTAGGGAGGGACTTATGTCACCACAAACAGAAACTAAAGCAAGTGTTGGATTTAAAGCTGGTGTTAAAGATTACAGATTGACTTATTATACTCCTGATTACGAAACCAAAGATACTGATATCTTAGCAGCATTCCGAGTAACTCCTCAACCCGGAGTTCCCGCTGAAGAAGCAGGGGCTGCG